ATTCTTTGAATATCAGTACATTCTCTTATAGATCAGACAAAGTAATTGACATTAAATCAGACAGAATAATGGAAGTATCATTCACATCTTATTATGTATGTGAGAAATCACAAAATTAAGAAATAATAGAATAATATAGGGATTCAAAATGGGATTAGGGGTTCTTTAAGATTCTTAAATATGAACAATACTTCTTTCTTATGAGCCAAGCCAATAAAATAAATAGGATGAACTACAAAAATTCTTTATCATGAACTATCTAACGTGCACATCAACATCAACAATTCTACGGCCATGAAAAAGAAAGAGTAACATCAAAAGAGATGAAGAAAACGGAAAAAAAACACAAAGAAATGGGCTCGATTCTTTTTGTGTAATCCATCTAAGATGATTTTTTAATATAATATGCCCACTCCACCCCTGAACTCTATTAGACTAGACTTTTAGGTCTTTCAACTAACTAATTAAACCATTCGAATATTATCGAAATAGAAAGATTTTTTTTGTAACGCAGAAAAAAGGTAAACAAAATCAAATAAATAAAGAATTCATTATATATTCAACGAATATCCCTAAAAAAATGCATAGATTCTTTAATTATCTAGCTTTAATTATCTAGGAAAAATATATCTACAGATACTTAAATAGATACTCATACAAATGAATCATGTGCCAGGAACCAGATTTGAACTGGTGACACGAGGATTTTCAGTCCTCTGCTCTACCAACTGAGCTATCCCGACCATTCTTGCCGCATAAGACTCATTTTTATTTTAAAAGATTACTGGAGTATATGTCAATGAATCTATATCAACTAAGTAAAAAAAAAAAGACGAAAAATCAAAGTTTGTAAGTTAGTTTCAGTAGTAGTAATTATTTTGTATTGTTTTGTTAATCACGCATATGAGAATTCCTTGCTCAAAAATAATATATTCATTTGTACGTTTATCATAAAAAAAAATTCTATGTGTTTCACATATATATTTCAAAACTTGTGACTTGTAATTATGATAAGAAATTTTTGAAAATAAAAAGAAAAATTCCAATTTAGTTGTGAAAGAATAAACTGAATAGAAACTGAATAAAACACATAAATAACTACTTAAAGATCGAGAGGATATGGGAAAAAAATGAGAAAGTTAAACAGGCCTTTTGGGGATAGAGGGACTTGAACCCTCACGATTTATTAAATCAACGGATTTTCCTCTTACTATAAATTTCATTGTTGTCAGTATTGACATGTAGAATAGGACTCTATCTTTATTCTCGTCTGATTGATCAGTTCTTCAAGGGATCTATCAGATTATGATGGAGTGAATAATTTGATCAATGAATATTCCATCTTTTCTTCAACTTGGAATTGATTTGATTCACATCTTTCATTTGTGAATATTTTTATCACAAATGGATCTTCATTAATCAATTGAAATAGTATTTCAGTATATATATGTTTCTCTTTGATCCATTCCTGGAATTTTAATGGAAGGATTCTTTTCCTAATGTAAAAAGAAAAAATTGTCAACTCCATTTGTTAGAATAGCTTCCATTGAGTCTCTGCACCTATCCCTTTTTTATTATCACTTTCTGAACTTTTCTTTGTTTTCGGAAAACAGGATTTGGCTCAGGATTGCCCGTTGTGAATTCCAGGGTTTCTCTGAATTTGAAAGTTCTCACTTGGTAAGTTTCCATACCAAGACTCAATCCAATTAAGTCCGTAGCGTCTACCGATTTCGCCATATCCCCCTCTTTTTTTTATTTGATATTCGAATCTCATTATAATGCTTTTTTCATTTCTATTATGATAATTATGCGGGAACTTTTGAATTCATTAAATACAGATTTTTATATTGAAAAATCTTTTCTCCTATTTTATTGATTTTCTTTCATCTATACTCGATACCATTATTTGCTTGAATTAGAAATGATTCTATTATCTATATATTCACAATTCAATATACACAGATATATACCACATATCTATTTCTATTCTATGCCCCTACTTCTATTATTTTTTCATGCAATTTGGAATACTCGAATGGTCGATTCTTTTTTTTCATCTTAGTTTTTTATCTTATCTTTCCGAATGAAAACACGGGAATCTTTTATTATGATCTGGGTTGGGATTTTCTTTTTGTTTCATTTTTTTCTTTTTTCCTTAAAGCAAACAGATAAAGACTCTCTATAACAAAAAAATGAAAATTTTCATTTTTTGGTTTTTGTTGTTTGGTTTTTGTTGAAATAAACAATCCATTTATTCATATAGAATTGATAGAACTAAAACGAATCTAATGGCTAGAAATAACCATTCTTTTAATGTAGAATTAGACATTCATTTAGAAATATGAAATTCCTAATTATTTACTTTACTAAAATCCACAATAATAATATTATTGAAAGAATCAAATAGATATAGATAGCTATTTGATAAATAGATCGAAATTAATTATATTAATATTAATTATTAATTCCTATTTTGCACTTTATTTTATGTTATGTACTA